AAATTCTTTTTATATTCTAAAGTTAAAAATCTTCAAGTCAACAACTTAACATTTTTAAATAAACTAAACTTTATTTTTTTTTTTTTTTTTTAGTGTGTATATATAAATATATATATATATATATATATTTACTTGGAATGTATATATATATATATATATATATTTATATATACTATGTTTTTTAATATTTATATAAGGCTATATAAATATTAAAAAACATATATATAATATATATATATATATACATAATATATATATATACATATATATATATTATATATATATATATTATATTATATTTTTATTACATATATATATATATATATTAATATATATATATATATACCTATTATATATATATATATTAATATATACATATATATATAATATATATATATAATTATATATAATATATATATATATATACATATATATATATATATTATATATAATAATATATATATGTATATATATATATATATAATTAATTATATATATACATATATATAATTAATTATATATATATATATATATACAAATAAAGAGCCCTCTTTCAATTTAACTCTTTACTCTCTCTTTCTTCCCACTGAACAGGAAAACAACCCATAAAAAATTTTCAAAATTTTTTCATTAATCAGTCAAAAAAAAATCACCCCCTTTTTTTCATCAAAACAACTGAAAACCCTCAAAAAATCAAACAAAAACAAAAACTACAAAAAAAAAGCAAAACACCAACCCCTTCTAAGGTAGTCACCTTACAAAAAAAAAAAACAACCTATTTCATAGAATTTTTATTTCTTAACATTGCTAAAGTTAAATTTTCTATAAATAATAAACTAAAATCCTTTCTCTTTTCTTCCTCCTAATCCCTAACTTAAAACAGGTTCCCCTACCTTAACTCTACTACAACTTATTACCCTTTAAGCAATTGATGGATGATTTGTGCCATTTTAAAAAAAATCTTCAAATAAACATTAAAATTATTTTACTGTCTTTTCCACTTTCACTTTTTACCTTTATAAAAAGATCCAAAACTAAAAAATATTGTAGGTCAATAAATACCATTATATATAGTATATATCTATCTGTTTTTATAAATACAAATTAATTTCTTTAAAAAGGCTCAACAACAAAAATAAACAATCATACATACCCCTAAAATAACGGTAAGAAATGAGGGTTCTCAATTACAAATCAACCTCCAAAAATAAATTTAAAATCTCCCAAAAATAATTTCAATTTCCATATCTATTATACTCCTGCACTTATTACTAAAAATTACTTGGGTACTAATCCAATTCATTAAAATTCATTTTTAATATAAATTAAAAAAAAAAAAACAAATACACATTTTACAAAAAAAACCTTAAACCTCTCTCTTTCTTCTTGTTTCCTAACAAACATAATTCATATTAACAACAATTAAAGTACTAATTTCATTAAGCTTATCCGATTATTCTGGTACTTAATTTATACAAATGATAAAAAACAGGATCATTTAATATTGTCCAATTAAAGAATTAATAATAAATAACCTCACTTTAATAATTAACTAACCATTATAAAATTAACAAAAAAAAAGCTTATCTCCTTTTAAACCACAATTAAAAATTCTAAAAAACTAAAAAAGCTAAAAACTCCTTACACCATTCAATTTATATCAATCTCCCAAACGAGTTACAATATCATACTTATGCTTATAATCTTCTAATCAACTAAAAAAAACATTATCAGGAACAATCTCAACAACAATAGGTATATATCTATGACCAGCACCACAAATTTCAGAACACATACCATAATAAACTCCTACACTATCAAAACGCAATAAATGCACATTCACTAACCCAGGCAAAGCATCTAACTTAAAACCATAATTAGGTAAAAACCAAGAATGAATAACATCTCCAGAAGTAATATTAACACGATTAAAATAATTTACAGGTAAAATAAGACGATTATCAACCTCTAACAAACGCAATTCACCCATATTCATCATATTATTACTCAATAAATAAGAATCAAATTTTATTCAACTACCTAACCCTCTATACTCATAAACTCAATATCACTGACGTCCAATAATTTTTACATCAATCTTTGAACCAGAAAAAATACCATCCTCCCTTATATTATTAACAACAAGACTATCATAATAAATTAAATTATAAGAAAAAAAAACAATAAAAATCAAAATAAAAATAGGAATTACTCTACACCAAAACTCAAAAGCCTTTCTATTATAACCAAAAAATTTAATAAAACCAAAATCAACAAAAATAACTATCAACATTAAACAAATTACAAAAACCATAACAAAAATTACAAAACTTAAAACAAAATCTAAATAATATATCTGAAACAAATTATAAACAGAACTATAATAACTACCAAACAACAATTTATTAAAAAAAAAATAAATCCAAAAATCTTATCCTTTTTTATCGACAATAAAAATATACTTCACATATAAAAAGATTTTATTTTTTTTTTTTCAAAGTTTCATCCTCCTTTTTTACGAAAAAAAAAAATACTTAAAAAAATATACTAAAAACCTCCTTTTCTTTTTTCCACCACTAAAAATTATACCAACCAATAAAACCTAAATTTATCATACTTCTTATACTAAATAATTTTCAACTAAAAAAAAAATATTAAAATAAAAATAACAATAACAACAACACTTAAATTCAGTCTTCTAAAAAAAAAAACAAAAAAATAACCCATCATACTACAAAAATTTAAAAAAAAAACAACAAAAACATTTATACCAACATCAAAAAACTTATTATTAAAAACCATAAAACTAAATTGTTCGGAAATAAAATCAACAATAAACTTATACTTTAATTCAAATAAAAAAAACATAAAACAAAAAAAAATAACAAAACCAAAAACCCCCAAAAAAATCAAAGAAACATAAAAATCAACATACAAAAACACTAAAGGCAACAAACAAACATTATTTCTTAATCATCATAAACCAAAAACAGAAAAACAAACTAAAATAAAACTAAAAACACCCATCAAAACTCTCACATGTAAATTAAAACAACTAACATTAAAACTATACAACAAACTAAAAAATAAACGAACACTATAAATAAAAGTCAAAAAAACACTAAAAAAAAATAACCCTCTCATAACAATAAGCTCATAACCAAAAAAAAAAAACTCCAAAATCAAATCCTTAGTAATAGCACCTCTAGTAAAAAACAACCCACACAAACAAAATAAAGTAATTACCATCTGTAACTGAATAAAAAATAATCTTCTTCCCAAACTATTATACCCACGTCCATCCTGTTGACCAAAAAAAGAATGAATAAAAACACCAACTTGTATAAATAAACAACTTTTAAACAAAGCATGTCTTACCAAATGAATTAAACTAACAAAATATAAGCCCAAACCAAAACATAACATAGAAAATCCCATTTGTGACAAAGTCCTTAAAGCTACAATCTTCTTCATATCATTCTCAAACAAAGCACAAAATCTAGAAAAAAATATAGTCAACAAACCAACTCATAAAATAATAACATTAAACTTATTATTTAAAAAAACAATATCAAACCCCATAATCAAAATTAAACCAGCCGTTACCAACGTCCTACTATGTACCAAAGCTCTCACAGGAGTAGGAGCTCTCATAGCTTTAGGCAACCATCCTCTAAAAGGAAATTGAGCACTTTTAGTAAAACCAGCTAAAATCAAAAAAAATCAAAAACTTACAAAACAAAACATCAACAAAAAAAAAATCAAATTACTAAAAATAAAATAACAAAAAAAAATAAACAAAAAAAAATCTCCTAAACGATTAGTTAATACCGGATGCATGGCCCCCCTACAACTATCCCAATTATTATAAAACAACCCTAAAAAAAAACTAGAAATCCCTAAAATATCTCAACTCCCCAATATAGAAAAAACCCCCCTTCTAAAATTTAAAAAAAACATACTTAAAACAAAAACCATAAACATTAATAAAAAATAAACTAAATTTATCTCTTCTTCCATATAATAAGAACAAAAAATAAGAACCCTAAAAGTAACAAAAAATAAAACTAAAGAAAACAATAAACTACTCAAATAAAAATTCAACTTCAAACTCACAAAAAACCAATCCAAAAATAAAAAAAAAAAAACCCCATACAACAAAAAAATCAAAAAAAACCCCAAAAAAATAAAACAAATAAAACAAAAAAAAATGGGAATATTCAAAAATTACCCAAACCAATTTATTAAAAACAACTCAATAAAAAAAACTTATTAATAAAAAAAAAAAAAAAAAAAAAAATAAAAACAAAGAAATAACATCAGAAACAACCAACCCCAATAACAAAACAATTTCCAAATCAAAAATAACAAAAATCAACATTATTACAAAAAAATGAATTCTAAAAGCAACCTGAACTTTACTTACACTTTTAAACCCACTTTCAAATCTAAAAACTTTAAAGACCCTAAAATTTTTAACCCTAATAAAAAATTCAATAAAATATAACAAAAAAATCAAAAAAAAACTAACTAAAATAACAAAAAAAATAACTAGCAATAGAAATTAAAATAATATCTTTAAATCAAAAATTTAAAACTTTCTTACTTAAGCTAAATTCCTACATTTATATTTCCTATTTAACTAAAAAACAACCATATCTCTTCCAAAAAAAAAAACATTATTAACAATCATAATTAAACCTAATAAACTAGTAACTACTCTCACACTAATAAAAAAAATCATAGCCATACCACCATTAATAAAAGAAAAAATAAAAAAACAACTTATTAAAATAAATTCAAAAGAAATTAAAATAAATAATAAACGTAATCATTTAAAAATTAAGGACAAAAAACTTAAAAAAACAACTAACAACAATTTTTAAATAAACCATTTAATTGGAAATTAAATATACTAATTATACTAAAAAATTCACTAAAATAAAATACCTATTCAAAAAAAATCAAAAACCAACAACAACCCGAAAACAGAAACCCCCCTATATCAAACAAAAAAATTCACCATTTTTTTACCTATCAAAGAAATAGTTAAAACATATAAAGAATAATAAAATGAAACAAAAAAATACAAAAATAAAAAAAAAAATAAACCAAAACAACACATATAAATACTTACAATACCTAAAAATTCAGAAAAAAAAGATAATGAAGGAGGCAAGCCACTATTACATAAAAAAACCAACATTATCAAACAACTCAACAATAATCTACTAACTATAAATCCACCCAAATAACTTAAAATACGTGTACCTACCACATGATAAAATCCTCCCACAAAATAAAACATCAAAACAGATAAATAACCATGAGAAACCATTATAATAATAGCACTCACCTTCGAACTTAAAAAAATCAAAATCAAAACTAAAAAAACAAAACCTATATGAACAATAGAAGAATAAGCAACTAAAGACTTAACATCACTCTGCAATAAACAAAAAAAAGAACAAAAAACTATACCCAACAATGCAAAAATTTCTCAACAATAAATAAAAATATTATTATAAGAGCTCAACAAACGTAAAACTCCGACAGTGCCCAATTTTAATATTAAACCAGCTAATAATATCCTAGCCACAGTAGGAGCTTCCACATGAGCTTTAGGTAACCATAAATGAAAAAAATAAACAGGAATTTTAACTAAAAAACAAAAGGTCAAAAACAACAATATCTCATAAGAAACAACAACATCATAATAAGCATAAAACAAAAAAAAATTACTACAAAAATAAACATATAAAAAAGGAGACGAACACAAAAAAGTATAAAATCCTAAATAATAAAAAGCTCTAATTTTTTCAATTTGGAAACCATAACCTAAAATCATAATTAATATAGGAAATAAAGACAACTCAAAAAAAATATATAACATCATCATATTCAAAGAAAAAAAAAAAAATAAACAAATTAAAACTAAAATTTCAGATAAAAAAACTAAAACATAATTATATTCACTCATTAAAATTAAACCTAAAATAAACAAACTCATAAAAACTAACAAAATATAAACATAAGAATCAAAAAAAATAAAAAAACCTCTCCAACAATAATCATTCAAACCCAAAAATAAAAAAAAAACCAAAAAATAACAAAATAAAACACTCCTAAAAAAAAAAATAAACTTCCAAACAAAAAAAATACCAAAACTGAAAAATTACCTCAGAATTACAAAATCCAAATTCAAAAAAAAAAATAAACTAAAACAGCTCTTCAAAGTTTCCTCTCCATAACAACCCTATTATTATATTCTATCATAAACTTAACTTTGAAACATAAACTAATAAAAATAACATCAATCAAACAACATCAACAAAATGCCAATAAATAACTCTACCTTCAAAAAAAAAATTATTTACATTTACAAAAAAAAACAACAAACGCACTAAATTCAAAAATAACAAAACAACACCCAAAAAAACATGAAAACCATGAAAACCAGTTAAAAAAAAAAAAATACTACCCAATCAACCATCACTAATATTAAAAAACAAATGATAATATTCATAACATTGAACAAACAAAAAACAACATCCCAACAAAAAAGAAAAAAACAACTGAAAAAAAAAACACTCTCCCGCAATAGCACGCCTATGGGCTCAAGTAACTATTAATCTACTAATAATTAAAATAAAAGTCCCCAACAAAGACAATCCTAACCCCCCTAACATCTCAAAAGGAAAATTTATAAAAGAAAAATTATAAAAAAAAATCTTATCCAAATAAACTCAAAAAATACAAAAAAAAAATATAATCTCAGTACATACAAAAATAACAAATCCTATTTTAAACCCAGATTTCACAAAAAAATTATGACAACCAATAGCACTTTCAAAATAAACATCCTTACCTCATAAAAAAATCACAAATAAAAAAAAAAAAACCCTATACAAAAAAAAAATAAATAAACCAGACTTAAAAAAAACAACAAAAGATAAAAAAATACTCAATAAACTACATCTTAAAAAAAAAGGATAAATACAACCACCAACAACATGAGCATTAAAAAACAAAGTAAAGTCTTCCAAAAAAAAAAATAAACTAAAAAAAGTTAAACTCCTTTACCATTACAAAAAAAAAAAATTTAAAAAAAATAAAAAAAAAAATCATAAAAAAAAAAAAAAAAAAAAAAAAAAAGAAAACCATTGTCCTAAAATTAAAAAAGGGTATTCAGGTAAATTTAAACCTAACCAAGTTAAAATTACACAAATATAAATCAAAAAAAATAAACTTTTTTTTGAATTACCAAAACATCAAAAAAACCTTAAAAAATATAAAATACAAATTGATATAAATATACCAAAAATCCCAAAAAATTTATTAGAAATAGAACGTAAAATAGTATAAAAAAATAAAAAATATCATTCTGGTGAAATATGATAAGGACTTTTTAAAATATTACACTCAACAAATATTTCTCTCTCTCCTAAAAAAAAAGGAAAAAAAAAAACAAAAACTAAAAACAAAAAAAAAACTAAAAACCCCAATAAATCTTTTAATCAATAATAAGGAAAAAATAAAATCTTGTCATAATCACCATGACAATATAAAATAGAAGTTCTACCATTCTTATGTAAAACAATTAAATGAATTAAAACCAAAAAACATACAAATCAAGGTAATAAAAAATGCAAAATAAAAAAAAATTTTACTGTTAAATTAATAACTCTATAACTTCCTCAAATAAAACAAATTAAAAAATTACCAAAATAAGGTAAAACTCTTAATAAACTAATAATAACCACAGCCGCTCAATATCTTATTTGAGAAAAAACTAAAACATAACCTATAAATCCAATAATCATAAAAAATAAAATCATAGTTACACCAACATATCATACTTTCAATAAACGAAAACTTATTATAAATAAACCCTTTAAAATATGTAAATATAAAAAAAAAAAAAAAAAATTAGCACCATTAAAATGTAAAAGACGAAAAATTCAACCACAATTAACATCATATATAACATATTGCACACTATCAAAACCATTATCAGCATTATAATAAAAAGAAAGTAAAATTCCACTAAATAACTGCAAAAAAAAAAATAATCCTAAAATACTTCCAAAATTTCAACTATAACTTAAAGTTTTACTACTAGGTAAAAAAAATAAAAATCTCATTATCTTATCCTTCAACGTTTTTTCCTTAACCTCAATCTCTTCAAAATTATATTCAATATTAAACTAAAAAAACATCTTAGACTTAAAAATATTTAGCTTTGAAAACTAACAGTTTAACCTTAACCTAAATCTAAAAAAAAAATCTCTTCTCCTTCTTGTTGTAAACAAAAAATTCATATAAACTAAAGATTTTTTTTTCCCTATAAACTACGCATAGCACTCCCAAAAGATAAATAATAACTCATAAAACCTAAAAAAAACAATAATAAAAAAATAATATAAACAAAAACAAAAAAATAAATTACATAATAAATAATATTAATATTTAATAAATAATTAAAATTATTAAAAATAATATCACCAACAAAAAATCTAAAAAAAAAAAAAACCATTACAAAAGACTTATTAAAATAAACATAATTAGATAAACTAGAAAAATAAACTAAAATTACAAAAATACCACTTAAAAAAATCATACAAATATAATAAGAATATCAAACATAAATACCAAAAGAAATAACAGGTAAAATAAAAAATAAAGATAATACCAAAAAAAATCTACATTTCATAGGATCTAAATTAAAATAAAAAAAAACACACATCAAAACAGAAAAAAACATAAAATAAACTAACAACAAATATTAATCAATCAAAATTAAACTTTCTTTTTTTTCCTAAAAAAAAAATAGATAAAAACAACCAGTATCTCAAGGGTATGAACCTTAAAGATTATATTATCCTATTTTATCAAAATAAATTTCAAATTTTATCTATATTCCTTTCGTACTAATAAAAAACACTACTCTTATTTAACTAGATAAACAATTCTATTTCACAATGAATTAAACTAATATCACGTTTTATTTTTAACAAAAAAAAAAGAAGAACAGTCTAAAAAATTATTATACCTACCTAATAAACAATACAAAAAAATACAACATCGATGTAATATTATTAATAATATAAGAAACTATATCAAAAATAAACATTCTGTTAACTCCGAAGTAATTTACACAATTAAACTTAGTTTAAAAAAAAATACCAATTTTCTTTACCCCAAACAACTATAAAAAAAATTTCCGAAGACTTATCTTAGTTTAAATAAATATATTTTTTTTTAAATATAATAATAATTCAAACAAAAATAATAAAAAAAACAAAAGCCAAAAATTCCATTCATACCAGAATCCAATAAAAACACAAACCATTATGCTACCTTATCACCCTCAAACTAAGGTTGCCATTTAAACATAAATTCATAGAGCAGAAAACAATTTTAATAAAAAACCTAAGTCTTTAAAAAACATTTGACCTTATTCCCATTTCTCACAAAAAAAATTTAAAATCTTCTTTCTCTTTTTTTCCTTTCTTTTTACTAAAATAAAAATTTTTTATTTATTTAAAATCAAATAAAAAAACAATCTTAAATTACTCTCTCCCTTCACTTTTCATGTTATTATACATAAAAAAACAATTCTAATCATATATAAAAAAAAATAAGAAAAAAAAATATAAATTTCCAATAAAAAAAAAAAACAAAAAACTCTATCTACGTCTTATCAATACATATTTTTTTTTCCTATCTATATTTATTTTTAAAACAAAAAAAAAAATATACATAACAGATAAATTTTATTATTAATAAAAATAAAAATATCTTCTACTAGTACACAATACTAAATAAACTACCAAAAAAAAAAAATAAACTTTAATCCTTCAAATTTGCAATTTAATATACAAAAAAATATAATAAGTTTACCTTAATATTCCTATCTTTTGCACCAAAAACAAATATATTTCTTATAATAAATATTAAAAAAAAAAAATAATAAAAACACCTTGACCCGTAAACAAGTATGGTTGTCCATTCATTATTTCAAAAATTTTATTTCCTTATAATTTACAATTATACATTCACAAATAAACTAAATTTTCTACTATTATTAAACTATATTCTATCAAAATATTATAATCCTTTTTTTTTTTACTAAAATAGTAAAATAAAACCAAAAATAACCTTCCAACAATTAAATAAAATCCAATAGATAATTTATTAAAAAAAAAACTTTCTTTAGCACCCTTCAACACTATCCAAAAAAACAAAGCTAAAAAACTAATAAATAAAAAAATTATAACAACAATAAATCAAATACAATTAAAAAAAAATAAATAACTAACCATAAAAAACTTAATAAAAAAAGATATACCTAAGGGCATACTTATATATATATAAATAACCAACCAATCATACTCCAAAACAACCTCACTACTAAAAAAAGGAACTAAAAAAATACTCAAAAAAAAATAATACAAAAATAAAAAAAAACCATTAAAAAAAGAAAATAAATAACCCAATAAAATCCAATTAAAACTTTCTGTAGAACTTAAAACAATCATAAATTTAAAATTTTTCACCACAAATAACTGAAAATAAACCAAAAAAAAACTAAAAATAAACAAAAAAAATAACTCATTAACCAAAATCATTATCAAAACTCCCATAAAAGGTAATTTCTGTCAAGTTAAAAATCATATTAACAATCAAGATTTTAATCCTCCCACAACTACAAATAACCAAAAATGCAATGGTAATAACCCCATTTTACTTATTAAAATCAAACACTGTAAAAAATTAAAAATAAAAATTAAAAACAACAACCCCAAACATTCTTGAAAAATATAATAATTTAAAATCCTACAAAACCTTCTATTTTCCTTACAAATAAAAATAAAAACCAAATCCATAAAAACAAAAACTCTTCACCATAACAAAACATTAATAACTTGTAAAACCAAAAAAAAAAAAAAAAAATACAACAAAAATTATAAATAACAACAAAAATAAACGGGTAACCTCCCACAATAAGTTTAGAAAACTCACATAAATCTATTTTTTCCTCATTATTACTCTACCAATTGACCTTAAAACAAACATACTTATTATACTAGTAATAAATTCATTTAAATACACAATAAGTAAATCAGAAAAAACAAAACTCTGCAAAACAAATAAAAAAAATTCATAAAGATTATAAACAAATACAAAAAACTGACCAATAAAAAAACCACTCACACCACCAAAAAAAACAAATAAAAAAAAAATAATTATATGACCCAAACTAATATTAATTAACAAACGTAAATATAATGATAAAGGACGAACTAAAACAGAACAAACCTTACTAAATAAAGAATAAAACACACCAACTAATCTTTCATGATTTAAACTAAAAACATTACTCAAAACTTCTTCCATACTCAAAATTAAAAAACTTAAAAACCAACAAATTACAGCTCAATAAAAAATAAAATCTATTGAACGAGCCAACCCTAAACCTCAAGAAAAATGACCAGTATAACAAAAAATCAAAACAAAAAAAAAAAAAACTCTACCCGTCAAACCAGATAACACTTTATCTACTCCTATCCCATAAATTCCTATTACAAAATCTAAAACAATACGAACAAAAACACCCAATATATTCACTAAAAAACAAAAACAAAACTGCGAAAATCAAAACACTACAATTAAACGAAAAAAAAAATAACTAATCAAAAACCTATAAAATTAAAACAACAACAAAAAACAAAAAATATAAAGATAAAGGTAATATAACTAACCAAAAAAAACCCATTATTATATCATAACGAAACCGAGGAAAAGAACTACGAATAAAAATAAACACACAAAAAACCAAATAAAAAACAAAAAAATTACAATCAAAAAAAAATAACGAAAACAAAAACCTAAAAAACAATAATCTGCCATACTCACCTATATAAAACAAAGCATAAGAAACACTACCATACTCAACATTATAACCACTTACCAACTCACTTTCCCCCTCAGAAAAATCAAAAGGAGCACGACTTAACTCAGCTAAGACAATAAAAAAAAAAAATAAAAAAAAAATAACAAAAAATAAACTAAAATAACTAACAAATATATATCTCCCCCAAAAAATAACCACACTAATCACAAAAAATCTAAAAATAATCTCATAAGAAATACTTTGATTTCTCACACGAACCGCTCCCAAAAAAGCATACTTAGATTTACTAACAATTCCTCCCAACAAAAATCTATAAACAGAAAACCCTATTAAACATAAAAAAAATAAAATACCATACAATAAAGTAAAAAATTCAAAAAAATAATAAATAACAAATCACTCCAAATATATAATTAAAAAAGTAATACCAGGAACAACAATAAAAAATATTCAAGAAGAATGTAAAGATAACAACTGTTCTTTTTTCACTAATTTAACCCCATCAAAAATAGGTTGTAATCCCCCAAAAAACCTAACTTTATTAGGACCAATACGTTGCTGCCTACCTCCCAACAAATGACGCTCACACAAAGTAATATATGCTACACCTTGAAGTAAAAATAACATAATAAAAAACACCAAAAAAATATAACAATCAAAAACTACATAAAAAACACTTTGACAATAACTATGATAAAAAGGAACACCTTTATTCAAATCAAATAAAGAACCACCATCTAAAAAAAAATTATTAACACAAAAAAAACCACTCACCAATGATTCAATCAAAATATAAATAAAAAAAAAAATACCAAAAATTCTAAAAAAAGAACCTAAACTCGATAAACTATTAAAAACTAAAAAACAATCAGGATAATCAACAATCTTACGCGGTATACCCAATAAACCACTAAAATGTATAGGAAAAAAAGTTAAATTCACACTAAAAAAAATAAAAAAAAAAACAACACATATTTTAATCTTAGAATAAACACAACCAGTAAAAATATCTCACCACAACAATAAACCACATAAAATACCAAAAACAGCTCCTATACTTAAAACATAATGAAAATGAGCTACCACAAAATAAGAATCATGAAATAAATTATCCAACACAGGATTACCTACTATAACACCAGTTAATCCTCCCAAAGTAAATAAAAAAATAAAACCTATAACCCATAAAAACAAAGGATGTAAAACTACATTAAAACCAATTAAAGTCAACAATCAACTAAAAATTTTAATACCAGTAGGCACAGCAATAATTATAGTAGCAGTTATAAAATATAAACGAGTACTTATATCAAATCCTACAGTAAATATATGATGACCCCAAACAACTCTACCAATTAAAGCAATAGAAATAATAGCATAAATCATACCTAAATGTCCAAAAACCTCCTTTTTACCCGTCAAATATAAAATCCTATGACTAATAATACCAAAAGCAGGCAAAATCAAAACATAAACTTCTGGATGACCAAAAAATCAAAATAAATGCTGATACATAACAACAGAACCCCCTCCTAAAGGATTAAAAAAAGAAGTATTAAAATTACGATCAAATAAAACTATAGTTAAAGCACCAGCCAAAACAGGCAAAGAAAGTAATAATAAAAAAGAAGAAACACCAATACACCAAACAAACAATCTCATAAATTCCAAACTTTCACTACAAGAACGCAAATTAAAAATAGTAACAACAAAATTTATAGAAGATAAAATAGAACTAAAACCAGCTACATGTAAACTAAAAATTACTAAATCAACAGCAGAACCAGGATGTCCCAAAACTCTTAAAGTAGGATACAAAGTTCATCCAGTCCCCGCCCCCCTATCAACAAATAAACTCAATAATATTAAAAATAAAGAACAAATCAATAATCAAAATCCTAATCTATTCAAACGAGGAAACCTTATATCAGGAGCTTTAAGTATCAAAGGAACTATAAAATTTCCAAAACCACCTATTATAATTGGCATAACTATAAAAAAAATTATCATTATAGCATGTATAGTTAAAATCACATTATACAATTGTCCAGATTCTCTTCATAAAATTCCAGGCTTTCCTAACTCTATACGAATCAAAAAAGATAAAGACCTACCAACCATACCAGATCAAACACCAATTAAAAAATATATAACCCCAATATCTTTATGATTTCTACTCTCCAATCAAAACAACAACTTTCTAATAAATAT